TCCACATCAGGTAAATTTGGTTAATTCTTGTTTTTTATGTTTCAATGGGTTGTGTCTTCGATAATCTCATTTTTTTTTCGATGAAGAAGGGGTCCTCCTTCTTTTATTTATACATCTAGGATCTGACTTATATCATTAATACTAACTAATAGGAAATAAATAAATCATTATGGCAAGGAAAAGTTTGCTTCATAGGCAGAATAAAAGAAAAAAATTGGAACAGAAATATTATTTTATTCGTCGCTCCTCAAAAAAAGAAATAAGCAAAGTTCCCTCATTGAGTGACAAATGGAAAATTCATGGAAAGTTACAATCCTCACCACGTAATAGTGCACCCACGCGTCTTCATCGACGTTGTTTTTCGACTGGAAGGTCGCGGGCTAACTATCGAGACTTTGGGCTATCTGGACACATACTTCGTGAAATGATTCATGCGTGTTTGTTTCCTGGGGCAACAGGGTCCAGTTGGTAAAAATTGAAATATTTCTTTTTATTTTTATGATCGTCGATCGGACTCCTTACCATTCTGTATAAATTTATACAGATATGGTAGGGTCACGTTGTTTGTTCATTAGTTCCCAATTTCGCTTTTCATCTTCAGCGCGGGGTAGAGCAGTTTGGTAGCTCGTAAGGCTCATAACCTTGAGGTCGCGGGTTCAAATCCCGTCTCCGCAACAGTTTTGTGTAAAACAAAAAATTGGGTACGACTTTACCGAATTTTTAATGTTAATTTTATGAAAATTTCACTCTGGGCGGATAGCGGGAATCGAACCCGCGACTTCTCCTTGGCAAAGAGAAATTTTACCATTCAACCATATCCGCATCTTTTTTCCTTCTTGATATAAAATAAAAATGAATTTTGTATATTTTATATTAATATAATTTATATTAATATAATATAAATATTAATATAATTAAATAAAATATAAAAAATGAATATGAAATGCATTGATCAATAATAAGAATAAGTTTAATAACCCCCCCCTCCAATTTTTATTTGTACTTTCTTTATATTTATTAATGTGTCTCACAGCCCGAAAGAAAGGGGGGCCTTTCGTTTTTTGTCTAGAATAAAATAGGTTCAAGAGATGAAAGAATTAAGGATACCCACCAGAAAAACTAAACCAATCCATAATGATGTACCGGAAAATACAACATTTTTGTTACTTGACCAACCGTCGGAAGAAGCAAATACAACAGGTACACTAATCAACAAGATTGATGAAGTAACAATTAATGCAAAAACAGCTAATTGGAAAGCAATAGTCATGCTTCTAATCCTCCAAACTCTAAGCATTTGATCTTTTTACGAAGTACCAAAAAAAAATTTACTAAAATGTACATGTAGGGATTTTACCATCAATTGATTGACTCTATTTTAGATGATTTTAGATTTTAGATGAATATATAACTTTACCGCCTTTTTTTTTAACACTTTATTCAGATTTTTTTACTTCATACGTGGGTTCATACATATTACATATATTACCTTACATATATTTTACCTTACATATATTACCTTAGAATTATAGAATTAATATAATATATTAAGATGATATCTTTTCGATACAGAGTTAGGGTATAAACTCATATATGTTCTACTGGGAATAAAAAAACTAGCCCTTGGAGAGATGGCTGAGTGGTTGATAGCTCCGGTCTTGAAAACCGATATAGGTCTGAATAAAGAACTATCGGGGGTTCGAATCCCTCTCTCTCCTTTTACTCGTTCAAATTGAGTTTTATTGGTTTTGTTGGGTCCGTTAGCATAAAATAAAAAAGAATAGCTCGACTAGGTGAGATAGTCGAGCTAGAAAAAACTAGATTCGATGTAAAATAAATAAAAAAAGGAATCGCTTTGAATTAAAATTCAAAGTATTTTCTCACTCACTATAGATGATAAAAAAAACGTATTCCTACTTCAAACATTGGGTCTACCAATTAATCAATTAATTAAGAGGGGTCATAGAAAGAACAGGCTCAAAATCACGATCTATTCCTTTTTCAAATCCTGCTGCAGCTGCGCGAGCTCTCCCCGCGTGCCACAAATGACCTACGAATAGAAAGAATCCTAGAACAAAATGAGAAGTAGCTAACCAACTTCTAGGAGAAACATAATTAACTGCATTGATCTCGGTAGCTACACCACCTACAGAATTTAAAGAACCTAAGGGGGCATGAGTCATATATTCCGCGGAACGCCGTTCTTGCCAAGGTTGTATGTCTTTTTTTAGTCTACTCAAGTCCAAACCATTGGGTCCTCTTAAAGGTTCTAACCAGGGAGCACGTAGATCCCAAAAACGCATAGTTTCTCCCCCAAAAATGATTTCTCCAGTAGGAGAACGCATTAGATATTTACCTAAACCAGTAGGGCCTTGAGCAGATCCCACGTTGGCCCCAAGACGCTGGTCTCTAACTAAAAAAGTAAATGCTTGTGCTTGAGAAGCTTCGGGGCCAGTAGGCCCGTAAAACTCACTAGGATAAGCAGTATTATTGAACCAGA